GTCCTTGTAGCTTACACAAAGCATGACACTGAAGATGTCAAGACGGCTGGTCACACACACCCAAGGACAAAAGACTTAGTCCTAACCTTACTGTTAGTTGTTGCTAGGTTTATACATGCGAGTATCCGCGCGCCAGTGTAGACGCCCTGGACCCCTTAACCCAAAGGCAGATAGGAGCAGGTATCAGGCTCACCTTTACTGTAGCCCAAGACGCCTAGCAATTGCCACGCCTCCACAGGTTATCAGCAGTAGTTAATATTAAGCAATGAGTGCAAGCTTGACTTAGCCATAGCAACTTAGGGTCGGTAAATCCTGTGCCAGCCACCGCGGTCATACAGGAGACCCAAATTAACATTATAACGGCGTAAAGAGTGGTCACATGTTATCCAAGTAGCTAAGATTAAAAAGCAACTGAGCTGTCATAAGCCCAAGATGCCCATAAGGCCTCCGTCCTCAAAGAAGATCTTAGAACAACGATTAATTGAAATCCACGAAAGCCAGGACCCAAACTGGGATTAGATACCCCACTATGCCTGGCCCTAAATCTTGATGCTCGACTTTACCTGAGCGTCCGCCCGAGAACTACGAGCACAAACGCTTAAAACTCTAAGGACTTGGCGGTGCCCCAAACCCACCTAGAGGAGCCTGTTATGTAATCGATGATCCACGATACTACCTGACCATTCCTTGCCCAGAACAGCCTATATACCGCCGTCGCCAGCCCACCTTTACTGACGGCCCAACAGTGAGCGCAATAGCCTCTCCCGCTAATAAGACAGGTCAAGGTATAGCCTATGGAATGGAAACAATGGGCTACATTTTCTAAGATAGAACACACGGCAAAGGGACTTGAAACAGTCCTTTGAAGGCGGATTTAGCAGTAAAGAGAGATCATAGAGCCCTCTTTAAGCCGGCCCTGGGACACGTACATACCGCCCGTCACCCTCCTCAAAGGTGAACCAACACCCACATACCTAATAAGCCATCCAACCAAAGAGGAGGTAAGTCGTAACAAGGTAAGTGTACCGGAAGGTGCACTTAGAACACCAAGACGTAGCTTTAACAAAAGCATTCAGCTTACACCTGAAAGATGTCTGTTCAAACCAGATCGTCTTGATGCCAAATTCTAGCCCAATCGACATGACCTGGAATAACAAAGCTACTCCCTAAACCCAACTAAAGCATTCATCAGTCCCAGTATAGGCGATAGAAAAGACACCATTGGAGCGATAGAGACCACGTACCGTAAGGGAAAGATGAAATAGAAGTGAAACAAGTAAAGCTATAAAAAGCAAAGATCAACCCTTGTACCTTTTGCATAATGGTCTAGCAAGAAAAACCAAGCAAAATGAATTTAAGTTTGCCACCCCGAAACCCAAGCGAGCTACCTGCGAGCAGCTATTATTGAGCGAACCCGTCTCTGTTGCAAAAGAGTGGGATGACTTGCTGGTAGAGGTGAAAAGCCAATCGAGCTGGGTGATAGCTGGTTGCCTGTGAAACGAATCTAAGTTCACTCTTAATTCTTCTCCAAGGAAACAACAAACCCCAATGAAGCGAATTAAGGGCTATTTAAAGGGGGTACAGCTCCTTTAAAAAAGAATACAATCTCGACGAGCGGATAAGTAACCTACACACCTGTCTATTGTGGGCCCTCAAGCAGCCATCAACAAAGAGTGCGTTAAAGCTCGGTGACTTAAAAATATCATAACTCTATGAATCCCTCCCCACTAACGGGCTAACCTATACCCAGATAGGAGAATTAATGCTAGAATGAGTAACCAGGGTACTCCCTCTACGACGCAAGCTTACATCCATACATTATTAACAAATACCCAATATACGACTAATCAAACAAGCACAGTATTAATCACATTGTTAACCCGACAGAGGAGCGTCCATTAAGAAAGATTAAAACCTGCAAAAGGAACTAGGCAAACCCGTCAAGGCCCGACTGTTTACCAAAAACATAGCCTTCAGCAAACCTAAAACAAGTATTGAAGGTGATGCCTGCCCGGTGACCCGATGTTTAACGGCCGCGGTATCCTAACCGTGCAAAGGTAGCGCAATCAATTGTCCCATAAATCGAGACTAGTATGAATGGCTAAACGAGGTCTTAACTGTCTCTTGCAGGCAATCGGTGAAATTGATCTCCCTGTGCAAAAGCAGGGATAAACCCATAAGACGAGAAGACCCTGTGGAACTTCAAAACCAGCGGCCACCCCAAAATACATAAACACCCACTGGGCTCACTTATCCAGTAGGCCACTGGCCCGCGTTTTTCGGTTGGGGCGACCTTGGAGAAAAACAAATCCTCCAAAAATTGGACCATCCCTCTAGACTAAGAGCAACCTCTCGACGTGCTAATAGCAACCAGACCCAATATAATTGATCGATGGACCAAGCTACCCCAGGGATAACAGCGCAATCTCCTTCAAGAGTCCATATCGACGAGGAGGTTTACGACCTCGATGTTGGATCAGGACATCCTAGTGGTGCAGCCGCTACTAAGGGTTCGTTTGTTCAACGATTAATAGTCCTACGTGATCTGAGTTCAGACCGGAGTAATCCAGGTCGGTTTCTATCTATGATGAACTCTTCCCAGTACGAAAGGATAGGAAAAGTGAGGCCAATACCACAAGCAAGCCTTCGCCTTAAGTGATGAAGCCAACTTAATCACAAAAAGCTATCACATTCCACCACACCCTAGAAAAGGGCCAGCTAGCGTGGCAGAGCTCGGCAAATGCAAAAGGCTTAAGTCCTTTAATTCAGAGGTTCAAATCCTCTCCCTAGCTTTCTCCCCATGACCAACCACCCAATACTCATTAGCCTCATCATAGCCCTCTCCTATGCCCTACCAATCCTAATTGCAGTAGCCTTCCTAACACTAGTAGAACGTAAAATCCTAAGCTACATGCAAGGACGAAAGGGCCCAAACGTTGTAGGCCCTTTCGGCTTACTACAACCCCTGGCAGACGGAATCAAGCTATTCATCAAAGAACCCGTACGCCCATCAACATCCTCCCCATTCCTGTTCGTAGCAACCCCAATACTAGCCCTCCTTCTCGCAATTTCCATCTGAACCCCACTCCCTATGCCTTTCCCCCTCGCAGACCTTAATCTTGGGTTACTATTCCTAGTAGCCATGTCCAGCCTGGCAGTGTATTCCATTCTATGATCAGGATGAGCTTCCAATTCAAAATACGCCTTAATTGGGGCCCTCCGGGCAGTAGCTCAGACTATCTCCTACGAAGTCACCCTGGCTATCATTCTCCTATCCGTCGTCCTACTAAGCGGAGACTATACCCTCAGCACCCTAGCAGTCACCCAAGAACCCTTGTACCTAATCTTTGCCTGCTGACCCCTGGCTATGATATGATACGTCTCTACACTAGCCGAGACAAACCGAGCCCCCTTTGACCTTACAGAAGGAGAATCTGAGCTAGTCTCCGGGTTTAACGTAGAGTATGCAGCAGGACCATTCGCCTTATTCTTCATAGCTGAATACGCCAATATCATGCTAATAAACACACTAACTGCCCTCCTGTTCTTCAACCCAAGTGCCCTCAACCCCCCTCCAGAACTATACCCCGTAATCTTAGCCACTAAAGTTCTACTCCTATCCGCAGGATTCCTATGGATCCGTGCTTCATACCCACGATTCCGCTACGACCAGCTAATACACCTACTGTGAAAAAATTTCCTCCCCCTCACACTAGCCCTATGCCTGTGACACACCAGCCTACCAATCTCCTATGCAGGCCTGCCCCCATACATAAGGGCACACTAAAGGAAATGTGCCTGAACACTAAGGGTCACTATGATAAAGTGAACATAGAGGTGCACCAACCCTCTCATTTCCTAAGACTTAGAAAAGCAGGAATTGAACCTGCACTAAAGGGATCAAAGCCCTCCATACTTCCCTTATATTATTTTCTAGTAGGGTCAGCTAAACAAGCTATCGGGCCCATACCCCGAAAATGATGGTTCAACCCCTTCCCCTGCTAATGAACCCCCAAGCAAAACTAGTCTTTACCTTCAGCTTACTCCTAGGGTCAACCATCACAATCTCAAGCAACCACTGGATCATAGCCTGAACTGGACTTGAGATCAACACCCTAGCAATTCTACCACTAATCTCAAAGTCCCACCACCCCCGAGCCATTGAAGCCGCAACCAAATATTTCCTAGTACAAGCAGCTGCCTCCACCTTACTACTATTCTCCAGCATGACTAACGCATGACACACAGGACAGTGAGATATTACTCAACTAACCTGCCCAACGTCCTGCGTGATCCTAACCGCAGCTATTGCAATAAAACTAGGACTAGCCCCATTCCACTTCTGGTTCCCCGAAGTGCTACAAGGCTGCTCCATCACCACCGGACTACTCCTATCCACAGCCATGAAATTCCCACCAATTACACTCCTCTACATAACCTCACAATCACTAAACCCCTCCATACTAACTACTATAGCCCTCCTTTCCGCAGCCCTGGGGGGATGAATAGGACTTAACCAGACCCAGACCCGAAAAATCCTCGCCTTCTCATCCATCTCCCACCTGGGCTGAATGGCCGTAATCATCGCCTATAGCCCCAAACTAGCCCTACTTAACTTTTACTTATACGTAGTAATGACTGCAGCTGTGTTCCTCACCTTAAACACAATTAAAACTCTAAATCTGGCTGCACTAATAACTACATGGGCAAAAACCCCAGCTTTAAGCGCAATACTAATGCTAACCCTACTCTCCCTAGCAGGCCTTCCCCCTCTAACAGGATTCCTGCCTAAATGACTGATCATCCAAGAGCTAGTCAACCAAGAAATAGCCCCAACAGCTACAATCATCGCCCTTCTATCCCTATTAGGACTATTCTTCTACCTCCGACTAGCATACTGTGCTACAATCACACTTCCCCCACACACGACGAACCACATGAAACAGTGGTACACCAAAAAACCAACCAACACCTCAGTCGCCATCCTAGTCACACTATCTATCATCCTCCTGCCCATGTCCCCCATACTACGCACCATTGTCTAAGAAACTTAGGATTACCAAAACCGAAGGCCTTCAAAGCCTTAAACAAGAGTTAAACCCTCTTAGTTTCTGCTAAGATTCGCAGGACACTACCCTGCATCTTCTGAATGCAACCCAGACACTTTAATTAAGCTAGAACCTTAACCCCCTAGACAGGTGGGCTTTGATCCCACGATTATATAGTTAACAGCTATATGCCCAAGCTAACTGGCTTCTATCTAAGACCCCGGCACACAATTAATGTGCATCAATGAGCTTGCAACTCACCATGAACTTCACCACGGAGCCGATAAGAAGAGGAATTGAACCTCTGTAAAAAGGACTACAGCCTAACGCTTATACACTCAGCCATCTTACCTCAGACATTTTACCTGTGACATTCATTAACCGATGATTATTCTCAACCAACCACAAAGATATCGGCACCCTGTACCTAATTTTCGGCGCATGAGCCGGAATAGTAGGTACCGCCCTAAGCCTGCTCATCCGAGCAGAACTAGGCCAACCAGGCTCCCTACTAGGAGACGACCAAGTCTACAACGTAGTAGTTACAGCCCACGCCTTCGTAATAATCTTCTTTATGGTTATACCAATTATAATCGGAGGCTTCGGAAACTGACTAGTCCCTCTAATGATCGGAGCCCCAGACATGGCATTCCCACGGATGAACAACATAAGCTTCTGACTACTCCCCCCATCCTTCCTACTACTTCTAGCCTCTTCTACAGTCGAAGCAGGGGTAGGAACAGGCTGAACAGTATACCCCCCTCTAGCAGGCAACCTCGCCCACGCCGGGGCCTCAGTAGACCTAGCCATCTTCTCCCTGCACCTGGCAGGTATCTCCTCAATCCTGGGGGCTATCAACTTTATCACAACAGCAATCAACATAAAACCACCTGCCCTATCACAGTACCAAACTCCCCTATTCGTTTGATCCGTACTAATCACCGCAGTACTACTACTCCTATCCCTCCCCGTACTTGCCGCTGGAATTACAATGCTCCTCACTGACCGCAACCTCAACACCACCTTCTTCGACCCCGCAGGAGGAGGGGACCCAGTACTATATCAACATCTCTTCTGATTCTTCGGCCACCCTGAAGTGTACATTCTAATCCTCCCAGGGTTCGGAATCATCTCCCACGTAGTAGCTTACTACTCAGGAAAAAAAGAACCATTCGGATACATAGGAATAGTATGAGCCATGCTATCCATCGGATTCCTAGGTTTTATCGTCTGAGCCCACCACATATTCACCGTAGGAATAGACGTAGACACCCGAGCATATTTCACATCCGCTACAATAATCATTGCCATCCCAACGGGAATCAAAGTGTTCAGCTGACTAGCAACCCTACACGGCGGAACAATCAAATGAGACCCCCCTATACTATGAGCCCTAGGCTTTATCTTCCTGTTCACTATCGGAGGCCTAACAGGAATCGTGTTAGCAAACTCCTCGCTAGATATCGCCCTGCACGATACCTACTACGTAGTAGCCCACTTCCACTACGTACTATCAATAGGGGCAGTATTCGCAATCCTAGCCGGATTCACCCACTGATTCCCTCTATTCACCGGATACACCTTACACTCCACATGAGCCAAAGCCCACTTCGGAGTAATGTTCGTAGGAGTCAACCTAACCTTCTTCCCACAACACTTCCTAGGCCTAGCCGGTATGCCACGACGATACTCAGACTACCCAGATGCCTACACCCTGTGAAATACAATTTCCTCAGTAGGCTCACTAATCTCCCTAACAGCCGTAATCATACTAATCTTCATCATCTGAGAAGCCTTCGCGTCAAAACGCAAAGCCTTCCAACCAGAACTAACAAGCACAAACGTTGAATGAATTCACGGCTGCCCGCCCCCATTCCACACCTTTGAAGAGCCAGCCTTCGTCCAAGTCCAAGAAAGGAAGGAGTCGAACCCCCATATGTTGGTTTCAAGCCAACCGCATAAACCACTTATGCTTCTTTCTCATAGAAGTGTTAGTAAAGACATTACATAGCCTTGTCAAGGCTAAATCACAGGTGAAACCCCTGTACACCTCATCATCCAACTATGGCCAACCACTCACAATTAGGTTTCCAAGACGCCTCATCACCCATCATAGAAGAACTTATGCAATTTCACGACCATGCCCTAATGGTAGCCCTAGCTATCTGTAGCCTGGTCCTCTATATCCTAACAGTAATACTTACAGAAAAACTATCATCAAGCTCCGTAGATGCCCAAGAGATCGAGCTTGTCTGAACAATCCTCCCAGCTGTAGTCCTAATCGTACTTGCTCTCCCCTCCCTACGAATCCTATACATAATAGACGAAATCAACGAGCCAGACCTCACCCTAAAAGCCATTGGCCACCAATGGTACTGAACCTACGAATACACAGACCTCAAAGAACTAACATTTGACTCCTACATAGTCCCTACATCGGACCTACCACTAGGACACTTTCGCCTACTAGAAGTCGACCACCGAGTCATCGTACCAATAAACTCTAAAGTTCGAGTCATTGTCACCGCTGACGACGTACTCCACTCATGAGCCGTACCAAGCCTGGGGGTAAAAACCGACGCAATCCCTGGCCGACTCAATCAAACTGCCTTTCTCGCCTCCCGCCCAGGAGTGTACTACGGACAGTGCTCAGAAATCTGCGGAGCCAACCACAGCTTCATACCAATCGTAGTTGAATCCACTCCCCTAGCTAACTTCGAGAACTGATCCTCCCTAATCCCCTCCTAATCATTAAGAAGCTATGGAACAGCACTAGCCTTTTAAGCTAGAGACAGAGGGCTCACCCCTCCTTAATGATATGCCTCAACTAAACCCAAGCCCCTGATTTTTTATCATGACCATTACATGACTTACCTTCTCCCTAATCATCCAGCCAAAACTGCTCTCATTCACCTCCACGAACCCCCCGCTCAGCAAAAAACCTAAAACCTTCAAAACATCCCCCTGAACCTGACCATGAACCTAACCTTCTTCGACCAATTCTCAAGCCCTTCCTTACTAGGAATCCCCCTAATCCTTATCGCCATAACATTCCCAGCACTTCTAATCCCCTCCCCAGGCAACCGATGAATTACCAGCCGACTCTCCACACTACAACTATGATTCATCAACCTAGTTACAAAACAACTAATAATACCACTAGACAAAAAAGGCCACAAATGAGCCCTAATCCTCACCTCACTAATAATCTTCCTACTACTAGTCAACCTACTAGGCCTCCTACCCTACACATTCACACCAACCACTCAACTATCCATAAACCTGGCCCTAGCCTTCCCCCTATGACTAGCCACGCTCCTCACAGGCCTACGAAATCAGCCTTCCACCTCCTTAGGCCACCTTCTGCCAGAGGGCACCCCCACTCCCTTAATCCCCGCTCTAGTCTTAATCGAAACAACAAGCCTCCTCATCCGACCTCTGGCACTAGGTGTCCGCCTAACAGCCAACCTAACAGCAGGCCACCTCCTCATCCAACTCATCTCCACCGCCTCAACCGCCCTGTTCTCAACAATACCAGCAGTATCCCTCCTAACTCTGCTCATCCTACTACTCCTAACTATCCTAGAAGTAGCAGTAGCCATAATTCAAGCCTATGTCTTCGTACTCCTACTAAGCCTCTACCTACAAGAAAACATCTAACACCCAATGACTCACCAAGCACACTCTTACCACATAGTAGACCCAAGCCCATGACCCATCTTAGGAGCAGCAGCCGCCCTCCTCACTACCTCAGGACTCACCATGTGATTCCACTACAACTCCCCTCAACTCTTAATCATCGGCCTAATCTCCACCCTCCTAGTCATGTTCCAATGATGACGAGACATCGTACGAGAAAGCACATTCCAAGGCCACCATACTCCAACCGTCCAAAAAGGCCTACGATACGGCATAGCCCTGTTCATCACATCAGAAGCCTTCTTCTTCCTAGGCTTCTTCTGAGCCTTCTTTCACTCAAGCCTAGCCCCTACACCCGAACTAGGAGGCCAATGACCACCAGTAGGGATCACACCCCTAAACCCTATGGATGTCCCCCTACTAAACACTGCCATTCTCCTGGCCTCAGGTGTCACCGTCACATGAGCCCACCACAGTATCACAGAAGCTAACCGAAAACAAGCCATCCACGCCCTCACCTTAACAGTCCTTCTAGGATTCTACTTCACCGCCCTCCAAGCCATAGAGTACTACGAAGCCCCATTCACCATCGCTGACGGAGTGTACGGATCCACATTCTTCGTGGCCACAGGATTCCACGGACTGCACGTAATCATTGGATCTACATTCCTACTAGTATGCCTCCTACGCCTAATCAAATACCACTTCACATCAAACCACCACTTCGGATTTGAAGCAGCGGCCTGATACTGACACTTCGTAGACGTAGTATGACTATTCCTCTACATCTCTATCTACTGATGAGGATCCTGCTCTTCTAGTATAATCAATACAATCGACTTCCAATCCTTAGAATCTGGTTCAACCCCAGAGAAGAGCAATGAACATAATCCTATTCATACTCATCGCATCTCTAACCCTGAGCATCCTCCTAACCGCCCTAAACTTTTGACTGGCCCAAATAAACCCAGACTCAGAAAAACTCTCCCCATACGAATGTGGATTTGACCCACTTGGATCCGCCCGACTGCCCTTCTCAATCCGATTCTTCCTAGTAGCAATCCTATTCCTATTGTTCGACTTGGAAATCGCCTTGCTACTACCCCTGCCATGAGCAATTCAGCTTCAATCCCCCACTACCACACTAGCCTGAGCCTCAACTCTCATCCTCCTCCTAACACTGGGCCTGATCTATGAATGAAAACAAGGCGGACTGGAATGGGCAGAATAACAGAAAGTTAGTCTAACCAAGACAGTTGATTTCGGCTCAACAAATTATAGTACCCACTCTATAACTTTCTTTATGTCCTACCTCCACTTTAGCTTCTACGCAGCCTTCGCCCTAAGCAGCCTAGGATTAGCCTTTCACCGAACCCACCTGATCTCTGCCCTACTATGCCTAGAGAGCATAATACTATCGATATACGTAGCCCTAACCATATGACCCATCCAAACACAAACACCATCCGCATCTATCCTCCCCATCATTATATTAACATTCTCCGCCTGCGAGGCAGGAACCGGGCTAGCACTACTAGTCGCCTCCACCCGAACTCACGGCTCCGACCACCTACACAACTTCAACCTACTACAATGCTAAAAATCCTCATCCCAACTATTATACTCCTACCCCTAGCCACTCTATCCCCATGCAAACACTTATGAACCAACATTACAGCACACAGTCTATTGATCGCCACTGTAAGCTTACAATGACTAGCCCCAACATACTATCCGGGTAAAACCCTAACCCCCTGAGCCTCTGTAGACCAAATCTCCTCCCCCCTACTAGTATTATCTTGCTGGCTACTACCCCTCATGATCATAGCCAGCCAAAACCACCTAGAGCAAGAACCCCCCATCCGCAAACGCATCTTCGCTGTAACCCTGGTCCTGGCCCAACCATTCCTCATCCTAGCCTTCTCAGCCTCGGAACTCATGCTGTTTTACATTGCATTCGAAGCCACCCTAATCCCAACCCTAATCCTCATTACACGATGAGGTAACCAACCAGAACGTCTAAGCGCCGGCATCTACCTCCTATTCTACACCCTGGCTAGCTCCCTCCCCCTACTAATTGCCATTATACATCTACACAACCAAATCGGCACACTATACTTCCCCCTGCTCAAACTATCCCACCCTACAACCCCAGCATCCTGAACAGGACTTATATCGAGCCTCGCCCTGCTACTTGCCTTCATAGTTAAAGCACCCTTATACGGCCTGCACCTATGACTGCCCAAAGCCCATGTAGAGGCCCCAATCGCTGGGTCCATATTACTAGCCGCCCTCCTACTAAAACTAGGAGGATACGGTATCATACGCATGACTCTGCTAGTAAACCCATCAACAAACAACCTACACTACCCATTCATCATCCTAGCCCTATGAGGAGCACTAATAACTAGTGCCATCTGCCTACGGCAAATCGACCTAAAATCATTAATCGCATACTCATCCGTCAGCCACATAGGCCTAGTCGTAGCAGCAACCATAATCCAAACCCAATGAGCATTTTCAGGCGCAATGATCCTAATAATTTCCCACGGATTAACCTCCTCCATACTATTCTGCCTAGCCAATACCAACTATGAGCGAACCCACAGCCGCATTCTCCTACTAGCCCGCGGCCTCCAACCCCTCCTGCCCCTCATAGCCTCCTGATGACTCCTAGCCAACCTCGCCAACATAGCCCTCCCACCAACAACAAACCTCATAGCAGAGCTCACAATCGTAATTACCCTATTCAATTGATCCCCCCTGACACTTATCCTCACGGGGACCACAATCTTACTAACCGCCTCATACACCCTACACATACTCATAACCACCCAACGAGGCACCATCCCATCCCACATCACATCAATCCAAAACTCCTCTACACGAGAGCACCTCCTCATAGCCCTACACACAATCCCCATAGGCCTATTAATCCTAAAACCTGAGCTCATCTCAGGACTTCCTATATGCAAGTATAGTTTCAACCAAAACATTAGATTGTGATTCTAAAAATAGAAGTTAAAGCCTTCTTACCTGCCGAGGGGAGGTTAAGCCAGCAGGAACTGCTAACTCTTGCATCTGAGTCTAAAACCTCAGCCCCCTTACTTTCAAAGGATAACAGTAATCCAATGGTCTTAGGAACCACTCATCTTGGTGCAAATCCAAGTGAAAGTAATGGACCTACCACTAGTCCTAAACACATTCATACTACTAACCCTAGCAACCCTACTCACCCCAATCATCCTCCCCCTGCTATCAGACAGCTTAAAAAACACCCCCAACACTATCACAAGCACAGTAAAAACCTCATTCCTAATCAGCCTAATCCCCATAACAATTTTCATCCACTCAGGAACAGAAAGCCTAGTCTCCCTCTGAGAATGAAAATTCATCACAAACTTCAAAATCCCAATTAGCCTAAAAATAGACTTCTACTCCCTAACATTCTTCCCAATCGCCCTATTCGTATCCTGATCAATCCTACAATTCGCAACATGATACATAGCATCAGATCCATACATCACAAAATTCTTCACCTATCTCCTATTCTTCCTAGTAACAATACTCATCTTAATCATCGCCAACAACTTCTTCATCCTATTCATCGGCTGAGAAGGAGTAGGAATCATATCCTTCCTCCTAATCAGCTGATGGCACGGACGGGCAGAAGCTAACACCGCAGCCCTACAAGCTGTACTATACAACCGAATCGGAGACATCGGCCTCATCCTCTGCATAGCATGACTAGCCTCCACCATCAACACCTGAGAAATCCAACAAATCTCCTCCCCCTCACAAACCCCAACACTGCCCCTCCTAGGCCTAATCCTAGCCGCAACCGGCAAATCGGCCCAATTCGGCCTGCACCCATGACTTCCCGCCGCCATAGAAGGCCCCACCCCAGTCTCTGCCCTACTCCACTCAAGCACTATAGTAGTAGCCGGGATCTTCCTACTTATCCGAACCCACCCACTATTCAACAATAACCAAACCGCTCTAACCCTGTGCCTGTGCTTAGGCGCCATCTCCACCCTATTCGCAGCCACGTGCGCCTTAACCCAAAACGACATTAAAAAAATCATTGCCTTCTCCACCTCAAGCCAACTAGGCCTAATAATAGTAACAATCGGACTAAATATGCCCCAACTAGCCTTCCTACACATCTCAACGCACGCGTTTTTCAAGGCCATGTTGTTCCTATGTTCAGGCTCCATCATCCATTGCCTAAACGGTGAACAAGATATCCGAAAAATAGGAGGGTTACAAAAAATATTACCAACAACCACCTCATGCCTAACCATCGGCAACCTAGCCCTAATGGGCACACCATTCCTTGCAGGATTCTACTCAAAAGACCAAATCATCGAATGTCTAAGCACATCCTACCTAAACACGTGGGCCCTACTGCTAACCCTACTAGCCACCTCCTTCACCGCAGTATACACAATCCGCATAACCGTACTAGTACAAACCGGATTCACCCGAATCCCGCCACTAACACCAATAAACGAAAACAACCCAGCTGTAGTAGCCCCAATCACCCGCCTAGCCTTAGGAAGCATCACAGCCGGACTTATCATCACCTCCTTCATCATCCCAATGAAAACCCCACCTACAACCATGCCCCTATACATCAAAATAACCGCCATACTAGTCACAATCCTAGGAATCCTACTAGCCCTAGAAATCTCAAAAATAGCACAGACCTACATCCTAACAAAACAAGGCCCATTCTCAAACTTCTCCACATCACTAGGCTACTTCAACCCCCTAATACACCGCTTCACCACAACCAATCTACTAAGCGGAGGCCAAAACATCGCCTCCCACCTAATCGACCTCTCCTGATACAAAAAAATAGGACCAGAAGGACTAGCCAACCTACAACTAATAGCAACCAAAACCTCAACTACCTTACACTCAGGAATAATCAAAGCCTACCTAGGATCCTTCGCCCTCTCCATCCTCATCGCCCTAATATCCACATACAGAACCAACTAATGGCCCCAAATCTTCGTAAAAACCACCCATTATTCAAAACCATCAACGACGCCCTAATTGACCTGCCCACACCACCAAACATCTCAGCCTGATGGAACTTTGGATCCCTACTAGGCATCTGCCTCACTACACAAATTATCACAGGCTTACTATTAGCCACACACTACACAGCAGACACCTCCCTAGCCTTCAACTCAGTAGCTCACATATGCCGAAACGTGCAATTCGGCTGATTAATCCGAAACCTCCATGCAAATGGAGCATCATTCTTCTTCATCTGCATCTACCTACACATCGGACGAGGACTCTACTATGGGTCCTACCTCAACAAAGAGACCTGAAACGTAGGAGTGCTGCTCCTACTGACACTAATAGCAACTGCTTTCGTAGGATACGTACTGCCCTGAGGACAAATATCATTCTGAGGGGCTACAGTAATCACCAACCTATTCTCAGCAATCCCTTACATCGGCCAAACACTAGTAGAATGAGCCTGAGGGGGCTTCTCAGTAGACAACCCCACTCTAACTCGATTCTTCGCATTACACTTCCTACTCCCATTCCTAATCGTAGGACTAACCCTGGTACACTTAACATTCCTACACGAAACAGGATCTAACAACCCACTAGGAATCCCCGCAGACTGCGACAAAATCCCCTTCCACCCATACTACTCTACAAAAGACATCCTAGGGTTCGCACTAATAATCATCCTGCTCGTCTCCATGGCCCTATTCTCCCCAAACCTACTAGGAGACCCAGAAAACTTCACCCCAGCAAACCCCCTAGCCACACCACCCCACATCAAACCCGAATGATACTTCCTATTCGCATACGCCATCCTCCGATCCATCCCCAACAAACTAGGAGGAGTCCTAGCCCTAGCCGCCTCCGTACTAGTCCTATTCCTAATCCCCCTTCTCCACACCTCAAAACTACGCTCAATAACATTCCGACCAATCTCACAAATCCTATTCTGAACTCTAGTCGCCAACCTCCTTGTCCTCACCTGAGTAGGAAGCCAACCCGTAGAACACCCATTCATCATCATCGGCCAACTGGCCTCCCTCTCCTACTTCACAATTATCCTAATCCTATTCCCCATCGCAGCCTTACTAGAGAATAAAATACTAAAACTATAAATTACTCTAATAGTTTATGAAAACATTGGTCTTGTAAACCAAAGATTGAAGACTCAACCCCTTCTTAGAGTTTCCAACCATCAGAAAGAAAGGAGTCAAACCTTCCTCACCAACTCCCAAAGCTGGCATTTTCAACTAAANTNCTTTCNGAACGCCCCCCCCCCCCCCTAAACTGCCCGAATAGACCCTCGAGATAACCCCCGCACAAGCTCCAGCACCACAAATAAAGTCAACAGCAGCCCCCACCCACCAATTAAAAACAGCCCCGCCCCCCAGGAGTAAAACATAGCTACCCCGCTAAAATCCGACCGTACCAATGATAATCCCTCGTTATTCACCACCCCCCCGGCCGCCAAAAGCTCAAACCCCCCTACTATCACTGCCCCCACCATAACAACTAACCCCATCCCTACACCATACCCAACCACCCCCCAATCAGCCCAAGCCTCCGGATAAGGATCCGCCGCCAGTGAGACTGAATAAACAAACACTACCAACATACCCCCAAGATACACCATAACCAAGACCAGACCTACAAAAGAAACCCCCAAACTCACCAATCAACCACACCCAGCTACAGAAGCCAAAACCAGCCCTACAACCCCATAATAGGGAGAAGGGTTGGAGGCGACTGCCAGACCCCCCAAAATGAAACAAAACCCTAAAAATAATACAAATTCTATCATAATTCTCGCCCGGCCTCGATCCGGAATCTACAGCCTGAAAAGCTGCCGTCATGACAATTTGACTACAAGAACCTACCCCCCCCTTCCCCCCCCGCATGTTTTTCTCATGCTTTACAGGGTATGTACTTCCTCATTTAGTATTTTTGCCCCATCAGACACTACTATAATGTAGGATACTCCACGCCATACGGGTATGCTATGCCATTTCAGCTCAAACATTTGGCCCAAAGAGATAATGTTCGTGCAATTACCCTTCCAGTCACATCCTTGTTTCAGGTACCATTTAACCCAAGTGATCCTACCTCCAGCCGAGCCGCAAGCGTCGCTTAAGGTCGAATACTACTTCCTCGTACTTACCCCTAACCCAGTAAACGGATATTGTCCCAGCGCTCCCTTGTATTCCCCCAGACTACACAATTCGCCCACCTCCAAGGATAACAGCCTTACCAACCACTTTCAAGGACTCCCAAGCCAGAGAACCTGGTTATCTATTAATCGTGATCCTCACGAGAACCGAGCTACTCAACGTCAGTGCTGCTTTAGGTTATTGTCTTCAGGGCCATACTTTCCCCCTACACCCTAGCCCAACTTGCTCTTTTGCGCCTCTGGTTCCTATTTCAGGGCCATAACTTGATCCAGTCCGTCTTCCTCGCTCTTCACAGATACAAGCGGTTGGATGAATACTCCCCCCCTCTCTCGTGATCGCGACATCCAACCGCCTTGGCACTTTCCTTCTTTTNNGGGGGTCCTTTCAATAAACCCTTCAAGTGCGTAGCAGGTGATATCTTCCTCTTGACATGTCCATCACATGACCGTCGAACCAACAATCTACCGAAACCACTTAACTTGTCATGGTCTCATGGGATAAGGTCGTCGCATACTCGGATACTGATGCACTTTGACCCCATTCACGAGGGGGAGGCTATTTACCTCTTAAGTAAGCAGATAATGCAATGGTCACCGGACATACTTACTTTATTTACCCTTTCTAGTAATTCATACCTAAACCCACATTTTCATCGTTCGTTTCTTTTTTGTTTGTCATTTTCAATTTTCATTCGTCAAATATTTAAGTATATATTCCTACAAAAACCCAAACATCCATTATCATTACATTGACAACTAATCAACAAACAAAATTCCTCTAACTTACCCCTAATCAATAAACTCAAACAAACATCATTTTCACCAACCAAACGAACCAACGTTAAACCTAAAACCCCTACCAACGACAACCAACAAACCACACAACCACCCCCACCTCCACAACACACCCAAACTAAAAACCAAACAAAAATACAAACCATCACACCATCACCTATCACT